GCTAGTGTAGCTTAACTTAAAGCATAACGCTGAAGACGTTAACATGGGGCCTAGAAACCCCCACAAGCACAAAAGCTTGGTCCTGACTTTACTATCAACTTTGGCCAAACTTACACATGCAAGTATCCGCACTCCCGTGAGAATGCCCTAAAACTCCCACCACAGGAGTTATGGAGCAGGTATCAGGCACAATATAATATTAGCCCACGACACCTTGCTCAGCCACCCCCTCAAGGGATTTCAGCAGTGATAAATATTAAGCCATAAGTGCAAACTTGACTTAGTCAAGGCCAAATTAGGGCCGGTAAAACTCGTGCCAGCCACCGCGGTTATACGAGAGGCCCAAGCTGATAGACACCGGCGTAAAGAGTGGTTAATAAAAATGAAACTAAAGCTAAACACCCTCAAAGCCGTTATACGCAACCGAAGGCAGGAAAACCCCCCACGAAAGTGGCTTTAAAACTATGAACCCACGAAAACTAGGATACAAACTGGGATTAGATACCCCACTATGCCTAGCCTTAAACACAAGTAGCACCCCACCCCCGCTGCTCGCCCGGGGACTACAAGCACTAGCTCAAAACCCAAAGGACTTGGCGGTGCTTTAGAACCACCTAGAGGAGCCTGTTCTACAACCGATAATCCCCGCTCAACCTCACCCTTTCTTGCCACTCCCGCCTATATACCGCCGTCGTCAGCTTACCCTATAAAGGCCTAATAGTAAGCAAAATTGGTACAACCCAACACGTCAGGTCGAGGTGTAGCACACGAAAGGGAAAGAAATGGGCTACACTCCCTGGCACAGGAAACACAGACGATAACTTGAAATATTTATCTAAAGGTGGATTTAGCAGTAAGAAGGAAAATAGAGAATTCCCCTGAAACTGGCCCTGAAGCGCGCACACACCGCCCGTCACTCTCCCCAAGCCCCTACAAGCTCAAATATATAAAAATACCAACCGCAAAGGGGAGGCAAGTCGTAACATGGTAAGTGTACCGGAAGGTGTACTTGGCAAAATCAGAGCGCAGCTAAATTAGTATAGCATCCCCCTTACACCGAGAAGACGCCCGTGCAAGTCGAGCCGCCCTGACACCCCACCAGCTAGCCCAAACCTATAAAAACAACAACCTACTATTAATACCCTAACATTTTATATAAAACAAATCATTTTCCCACTTAAGTATGGGAGACAGAAAAAGGCACACGGAGCAATAGAAAAAGTACCGCAAGGGAAAGCTGAAATAGAAATGAAATAAACTATAAAGGATAAAACAGCAGAGATTTATGCTCGTACCTTTCGCATCATGAATTAGCTAGTAATTCACAAGCAAAGCGCACTTTAGTTTGATACCCCGAAACTAGGTGAGCTACTTCAAGGCAGCCTAACAAAGGGCAAACCCGTCTCTGTGGCAAAAGAGTGGGAAGACCTTCAAGTAGAGGTGACAGACCTACCGAACTTAGTAATAGCTGGTTGCCCAGAAACTGAATAAAAGTTCAGCCTTTTAACTTCTCTGGCCCATCAGCTAATGCTTAGCCCCGACTACAAGAAATTAAAAGAGTTAATCAAAGGGGGTACAGCCCCTTTGAACAAGATACAACTTTATCAGGAGGAAAAAGATCATATCAACTTAGACACTATGCTATAGTGGGCCTAAAAGCAGCCACCCAACTAGATAGCGTTAAAGCTCAAGCACATGTCATCGCATATTAAGACAAAATATCTTAAACCCCTAAACCCTACTAGGCCTCTCCATGCCCCCATGGAGGCGACCCTGCTAATATGAGTAATAAGAGGGCCCAAGCCCTCTCCTGGCACTAGCACACACCAGAACGAACCCCCACTGAAAAATAACGTCCCCAAGCAAAGAGGGAACTGAACAAGACATAATTACCCAGAAAAATGTTCAATAAGCCAAACGTTAACCCCACACCAGGAGTGCCCAAGGAAAGACTAAAAGGAAGAGAAGGAACTCGGCAAACACAAGCCCCGCCTGTTTACCAAAAACATCGCCTCTTGCGCCTAAAATATAAGAGGTCCTGCCTGCCCTGTGACTTTAAGTTTAACGGCCGCGGTATTTTAACCGTGCGAAGGTAGCGCAATCACTTGTCTCTTAAATAGAGACCTGTATGAATGGCATAACGAGGGCTAAACTGTCTCCTCTCCCCAGTCAATGAAATTGATCTACCCGTGCAGAAGCGGGGATAAAACCGTAAGACGAGAAGACCCTATGGAGCTTTTAGATAAAGGGTAGATTATGCTAAACAACCTCCGACAAGAGATTAAGCCAAATAATACCTATCTCCATCTTTGGTTGGGGCGACCGCGGGGAAATAACTAACCCCCACGTGGAATATGCATAACCCACTTTAAAGCCAGAGCCACAGCTCTAACAAACAGAATGTTTGACCATATAAGATCCGGCACTGCCGATCAACGGACCGAGAGAAATCCAGGTCAGTTTCTATCTACGAAGTGTTCTTTTCTAGTACGAAAGGACCGAAAAGAAGAGGTCACTGCTTAAAACAGACCTCACCCTAACCTAATGAAGGCAACTAAAGTAGGTAAAAGGGCATGGCCCTATGGCCAAAGAAAAAGGCATGTTAGAGTGGCAGAGCTCGGTAATGCAAAAGGCCTAAATTCTTTCCATAGAGGTTCAAATCCTCTCTTTAACTATGATTTCAATAATTTTAACCTACATCCTAAACCCACTTGCATACATCGTCCCTGTACTCCTTGCAGTTGCATTCCTCACCCTCCTCGAACGAAAAGTACTAGGCTATATACAACTCCGAAAAGGACCGACCATCGTGGGCCCTTATGGACTTCTCCAACCAATCGCAGACGGCATAAAACTATTTATTAAAGAACCAACACAACCGACCACATCATCCCCCATACTATTTATTCTTGCACCCCTATTAGCCCTCACCTTAGCTTTACTCCTATGGGCTCCGCTGCCCCTCCCATGCCCATCAACAGACTTAAACCTAAGCATTTTATTTATGCTAGCCATTTCAAGCCTTACAGTCTACTCAATCCTCGCGTCAGGTTGAGCATCTAATTCTAAATATGCACTCATCGGGGCCCTTCGGGCAGTAGCTCAAACAATCTCATATGAAGTAAGTCTAGGACTAATCTTACTCAGCGCCATCATTTTTACAGGGGGCTACACCCTCCAAATATTTAATACAGCACAAGAAAGCATCTGACTTATTATACCTGCCTGACCACTAGCCGCAATATGGTACATCTCAACGCTAGCAGAAACCAACCGCGCCCCCTTCGACCTGACTGAGGGAGAATCAGAACTAGTCTCAGGCTTCAACGTAGAATATGCAGGAGGGCCATTTGCCCTGTTTTTCCTAGCAGAATACGCCAACATCCTCTTAATAAATACACTATCTGCCACACTATTTCTCGGAACTACCCACCTCCCCTATATACCAGAGGCTACAACAGTAAGCCTGATGACTAAGGCAGCCCTTCTATCCGCATTATTTTTATGAGTCCGCGCATCATACCCCCGATTTCGCTATGACCAACTCATGCACTTAATCTGAAAAAACTTCCTTCCTATTACCCTTGCCCTTATAATCTGACACCTCGCCCTCCCAATTGCATCCGCAGGGCTGCCCCCCTGCCACAACTAGGAGTAGTGCCCGAATAAAGGATCACTTTGATAGAGTGAATTATGGGGGTTAAAATCCCCCCTTCTCCTTAGAAAAAAGGGACTCGAACCCTACCTGAAGAGATCAAAACTCTTAGTGCTTCCACTACACCACTTCCTAGTAAAGTCAGCTAAACAAGCTTTTGGGCCCATACCCCAAATATGTTGGTTAAACCCCCTCCTTTACTCATGAATCCCCACATTTATATTGTACTTCTCTCCAGCCTAGGTCTAGGTACCACCATTACATTTATAAGCTCGCACTGACTCCTCGCCTGAATAGGGCTAGAAATTAATACTCTGGCTATTATTCCCCTTATGGCACAACACCATCACCCCCGAGCAACAGAAGCAGCTACCAAATATTTTCTCACCCAGGCCACAGCGGCCTCCACCCTACTCTTCGCAAGTACCACAAATGCTTGGCTCACAGGCCAATGAGACATCCAACAAATAACTCACCCCGCCTCAGCCATAATAGTTACACTCGCCCTAGCACTAAAAATTGGGCTCGCCCCCTTACACACATGGCTGCCAGAAGTACTTCAAGGATTAAACCTAACCACCGGCCTAATCTTATCCACCTGACAAAAACTAGCACCACTCGCACTATTAACACAAATCCCAACACTAAACCAAACGATTCTTACCACCCTGGCCCTTTTATCTGCCCTCATCGGCGGATGAGGGGGGCTAAACCAAACACAACTCCGAAAAATCCTAGCCTACTCATCAATTGCACACCTGGGCTGAATAATCCTTGCACTACAGTATACCCCATCACTTACAATCCTGGCACTTATTATCTATGTCATTATAACACTTTCAGCCTTCCTCATATTCAAACTAAACAACACAACAAGTATTAACTCCCTCTCAGTCTCTTATACAAAAGCCCCTGCCATTACCGCCATGGCCCCTCTTATTCTCCTCTCCCTTGGGGGCCTCCCCCCACTAACAGGCTTTATGCCAAAATGACTCATCCTTCAAGAACTAACAAAACAAGGAGTTCCACTCACAGCCACATTCATGGCCTTATCAGCACTACTAAGCCTATACTTTTACCTCCGCCTATCCTACTCCATAACACTTACCACATCCCCTAACAACACCCCAGGAATCACCCCCTGACGACTTTTCTCCCCTAAACCATCCTCACTCTCCGCTTTCACAACAATAACCCTTCTTCTCCTCCCCCTCACCCCCACCACAACAACCCTCCTCGCCCTCTAAGGGACTTAGGTTAGCATTCCAGACCGTGGGCCTTCAAAGCCCTAAGCGAGAGTTAAAATCTCCCAGACCCTGAATAAATAAGACTTGCGGGACACTAACCCACATCCTATGTATGCAAAACAGACACTTTAATTAAGCTAAAGCCCTACTAGATAGGCAGGCCTCGATCCTACAAACTCTTAGTTAACAGCTAAGCGCTCTAACCAGCGAGCATCGATCTACTTTCCCCGCCTTGCGAAAAAAAAAGGCGGGAAAGCCCCGGCAGGCGATAACCTGCTACTTAAGATTTGCAATCTAATATGTGTGACACCCCGGAGGCCTGGTAAAAAGAGGGCTTAAACCTCTGTTCATGGGTCTACAATCCACCGCCTGCCTCGGCCATTTTACCTGTGACAATCACACGATGATTTTTCTCAACAAACCATAAAGACATTGGCACCCTGTATCTAGTATTTGGTGCTTGAGCTGGTATAGTAGGCACTGCCCTAAGCCTTTTAATCCGAGCTGAATTAAGCCAACCCGGCGCCCTTCTAGGTGACGACCAGATTTATAATGTGATCGTTACAGCACATGCCTTTGTAATAATTTTCTTTATAGTAATACCAATTATGATTGGGGGTTTCGGAAACTGGCTGATTCCTCTTATAATTGGTGCCCCGGACATAGCCTTCCCTCGAATAAATAATATAAGTTTCTGACTCCTTCCCCCATCTTTTCTACTTCTTCTTGCCTCTTCTGGAGTGGAAGCAGGGGCAGGCACAGGATGAACAGTTTACCCCCCTCTAGCAGGAAACCTCGCACATGCAGGCGCCTCTGTAGACCTAACTATTTTTTCTCTTCATCTGGCAGGGATTTCTTCCATCCTTGGCGCCATTAACTTCATTACCACAATTATTAATATAAAACCCCCCGCCATCTCCCAATACCAAACACCATTATTCGTCTGGGCTCTTTTAATTACAGCAGTACTTCTCCTCCTATCCCTTCCCGTGCTTGCCGCCGGCATTACAATACTCCTAACAGACCGAAACTTAAATACCACATTTTTTGACCCGGCGGGAGGAGGAGACCCAATTCTTTACCAACACCTCTTCTGGTTCTTCGGACACCCAGAAGTATATATCCTAATTCTACCCGGATTTGGCATAATCTCTCACATTGTTGCATACTACGCCGGGAAGAAAGAACCCTTCGGCTACATGGGGATAGTTTGGGCTATAATAGCCATTGGCCTGCTAGGCTTCATTGTGTGAGCCCACCACATATTTACAGTAGGCATAGACGTCGATACACGAGCCTATTTTACCTCCGCCACAATGATTATTGCAATTCCTACAGGTGTAAAAGTATTTAGCTGATTAGCCACCTTGCATGGAGGGACAATTAAATGAGAAACTCCACTTCTATGGGCCTTAGGCTTTATTTTCTTATTTACCGTAGGAGGCTTAACAGGCATTGTCTTGGCCAACTCCTCCCTAGATATTATACTTCACGACACATACTACGTTGTTGCCCACTTTCATTATGTCCTATCCATAGGAGCCGTTTTTGCCATCATAGCAGCTTTTGTGCACTGGTTYCCCCTACTCTCAGGCTATACACTACACAACACCTGATCAAAAATTCACTTTGGGGTTATGTTTACAGGTGTTAACCTAACATTTTTTCCTCAACACTTCCTGGGGTTGGCAGGGATACCACGACGATACTCAGATTACCCAGATGCCTACACACTATGAAATACAGTATCCTCTATAGGATCTTTAATTTCATTAACAGCCGTTATTATGTTCCTATTTATCCTCTGAGAAGCATTTACTGCTAAGCGAGAAGTCCACTCAGTAGAACTCACAATAACAAATGCTGAGTGGCTCCATGGCTGCCCACCCCCCTACCACACATTTGAAGAGCCCGCCTTTGTTCAAGTTCAAGCACCCCATTAACGAGAAAGGAGGGACTTGAACCCCCATAAACTGGTTTCAAGCCAGACACATAACCGCTCTGTCACTTCCTTATTAAGATTCTAGTGTAAAGAAAACACACTGCTTTGTCAAGGCAGGGTTGTGGGTTAAACCCCCACGTATCTTACACAAATGGCACACCCCACACAGCTAGGATTTCAAGATGCAGCATCCCCAGTTATAGAAGAACTTCTCCACTTCCACGACCACGCCCTAATAATTGTATTCCTCATTAGCGCGCTAGTACTTTACATTATTGTAGCTATAGTGACCACGAAACTTACTAATAAAAATATTCTAGACTCACAAGAAATTGAAATCATTTGAACAATTTTACCCGCAATTATTCTAATCCTTATTGCCCTTCCCTCCCTTCGAATCCTTTACCTAATAGACGAAATTAATGACCCCCACCTGACTATTAAAGCAATAGGACATCAATGATACTGAAGCTATGAATATACTGATTATGAAGCCCTCGGCTTCGACTCATATATAGTTCCTACACAAGACCTAGTCCCAGGACAATTCCGGCTACTTGAAGCCGACCACCGAATAGTAATTCCAACCGAATCCCCCATTCGAGTACTTGTCTCCTCCGAAGATGTCTTACACTCATGGGCCGTCCCAGCCCTCGGGGTCAAAATAGACGCAGTGCCGGGACGCCTAAACCAAACAGCTTTCATCGCATCCCGCCCCGGCGTATTCTTTGGACAATGTTCCGAAATCTGCGGGGCTAATCATAGTTTYATGCCTATTGTAGTAGAGGCCGTCCCCCTTAAACACTTCGAGAACTGATCCTCCCTAATACTCAAAGATGCCTCGCTAAGAAGCTAAACAAGGTCTAGCGTTAGCCTTTTAAGCTAAAAATTGGTGCCTCCTAATCACCCTTAGCGGCATGCCCCAGTTAAGCCCCGCCCCTTGACTCATAATTTTATTATTCACCTGACTTGTATTTATTATAGTCCTCCCCCCAAAAGTACTAACACACATTACCCCAAACAAGCTAAATCAACAAAATATACAAAAACCCAAGACAGAGTACTGAAATTGACCATGATAACAAGCCTATTCGACCAGTTTATAAGTCCCGTGTTTATAGGCATTCCATTAATTGCCATTGCTACCCTTATCCCGTGACTACTATGACCAACCCCAGACACCCGATGACTAACCAACCGCCTCCTGACCCTTCAAGCCTGGTTTATTAACCAATTTACACACCACCTGTTTACACCCATAAAGTCAGAAGGGCACAAATGAGCCCTAATCCTAACCTCTTTACTTCTACTCCTAATCTCTCTTAATATACTAGGCCTTATCCCATACACTTTCACACCCACCACCCAACTCTCAGTAAATTTAGGCCTCGCCGTCCCCCTCTGGCTTGCAACAGTATTAATAGGCCTGCGAAAACAGCCCACGATTACGCTAGGTCACCTCCTGCCGGAAGGCACCCCCGCCCCACTAACCCCCATCCTTATTGTCATCGAAACAATTAGCCTATTAATCCGCCCATTAGCACTAGGTGTTCGACTAACCGCAAACCTCACAGCAGGCCACCTACTTATTCAATTGACCGCCACAGCCACATTAGCACTACTATCGCTCCTCCCGGCCGCAGCCGCTCTTACAATAGTCCTAATGTATCTTCTAACAATATTAGAAATTGCAGTAGCAATAATTCAAGCCTATGTATTTGTTCTCCTAATAAGCCTCTATTTACAAGAAAACGTCTAATGGCCCACCAAGCACACGCATATCATATAGTAGACTCAAGCCCATGACCCTTAACAGGGGCAACTGCCGCCCTCCTAACAACCTCTGGCCTCGCCATATGGTTTCACTTTAATTCAATAATCCTAATAAATATTGGACTGACCCTTACACTTATAACGATATACCAATGATGACGAGACGTAATCCGAGAGGGGACCTTCCAAGGACATCATACACCCCCGGTACAAAAAGGCCTCCGATATGGCATAATTCTCTTCATTACATCAGAAATTTTCTTTTTTATTGGCTTTTTCTGAGCCTTCTATCATTCAAGCCTTGCTCCCACTCCCGAGCTCGGGGGATGCTGACCCCCTGCCGGCATCACCACCCTAGACCCATTTGGTGTGCCACTCCTAAATACAGCTGTCCTACTCGCCTCCGGCGTTACAGTGACCTGAGCACACCACAGCATCATGGAGGGGGAACGCAAACAAGCTATCCACTCCCTCACCCTTACAATCCTACTGGGATTTTACTTCACACTTCTGCAAGCGATAGAGTACTACGAAGCACCGTTTACAATTGCAGATGGGGTATACGGCGCCACCTTCTTTGTAGCGACCGGATTTCATGGTCTACACGTCATTATTGGCTCCTCTTTCCTAGCCGTCTGCCTCCTCCGACAAATCCAATATCACTTTACATCAGAACACCATTTTGGATTTGAGGCAGCAGCTTGATACTGACACTTCGTAGACGTCGTCTGACTATTCCTGTATATCTCCATTTACTGATGAGGCTCATAATCTTTCTAGTACTAAAGTAGTATAAATGACTTCCAATCATTTGGTCTTGGTTAAAGCCCAAGGAAAGATAATGAACTTAATTATAACAACTGCTGCTGCCCTAATATTGTCTATAATTTTAGTCACTATCTCATTTTGACTACCTTTAATTAGCCCCGATCAAGAAAAACTATCTCCCTATGAGTGCGGTTTTGACCCCTTGGGCTCAGCTCGACTTCCATTTTCCCTACGTTTCTTTCTAATTGCTATTCTATTCCTATTATTTGACTTAGAAATCGCCCTCCTCCTCCCCCTTCCATGAGGAGACCAACTACCCACCCCCCTCCTCACCCACTTCTGAGCAACCCTGGTACTATTTCTGCTAGCCCTGGGTCTGGTCTATGAATGAATTCAAGGAGGCCTAGAGTGGGCTGAATAGGTAATTATTTTAATTAAAATATTTGATTTCGACTCAAAAGCTCGTGGTTTAAATCCACCATTACCTAATGTCCCCCACCCATTTTACCTTCTCAGCAGCCTTTTTACTAGGCCTAACAGGCCTTACATTTCACCGAACCCACCTGTTATCCGCACTTCTCTGCTTAGAGGCTATAATACTTTCCCTCTTCCTTGCACTATCCTTATGAACCCTTGAACTAAACTCCACCAGCTCAACAGCCTCCCCAATATTCCTTCTCGCATTCTCAGCCTGCGAAGCAAGCGCGGGCTTGGCACTACTGGTGGCAACAGCCCGGACCCATGGAACAGACCACCTACAGAACCTTAATCTCCTACAATGTTAAAAATTATTGTACCAACAATTATACTTATTCCAACCACCCTAATAGCACCCTCAAAGTGACTATGGCCCACAGCCCTAGTCCAAGGCCTGATAATCTCTATCTTAAGCTTTATTTGACTGAAAATCCCAGCAGAAACCAACTGAAATAACCTAAATACTATTACAGCCACAGACGGCCTGTCTATCCCCCTCATAGTACTTACCTGTTGACTTTTACCCCTAATAATTTTAGCCAGCCAAAAACACATAATCCACGAGCCCCTCTCCCGACAACGAATATTTATTGTACTCATAACATCACTGCAAATCTCCCTTGTACTTGCATTTTCCGCCACCGAACTGCTCCTATTCTACGTAATGTTTGAAACCACACTAATTCCAACCCTCATCCTAATTACACGCTGAGGCAATCAAGCAGAGCGCCTAAATGCCGGAACCTACTTCCTGTTTTATACACTCGCAGGCTCCCTTCCTTTATTAATTGCCCTTCTCCTGTTACAAAACACCACAGGCACCCTCTCCCTGTTTACACTACAGTACACACCAACTATTATTATAACAACCACCGCCGATAATCTATGATGGGCCGGCTGCCTTCTAGCATTCTTAGTTAAAATACCACTATACGGAATACACCTATGGTTGCCCAAAGCACACGTAGAAGCCCCCATTGCAGGCTCTATAGTATTAGCCGCCGTTCTTTTGAAATTAGGTGGTTACGGTATAATACGAATATTAATTATACTAGAGCCCCTAACCAAAGAACTTAGCTACTCATTTATTGTATTAGCATTATGGGGGGTTATTATAACTGGAACAATCTGCCTACGACAAACAGACCTTAAGTCCCTCATTGCCTATTCATCCGTAGGACACATGGGCCTTGTAGCAGGGGGCATCCTAACTCAAACCTCCTGAGGACTCACTGGGGCCCTAATTCTCATAATTGCCCACGGCCTGACCTCCTCTGCCCTATTCTGCCTAGCTAATATTAACTACGAACGAACACACAGCCGCACCATACTCTTAGCCCGAGGACTACAAATACTCCTCCCACTTATAGCCGCCTGATGATTTATGGCAAGCTTAGCTAACCTCGCTCTACCCCCTCTGCCCAATCTAATAGGAGAACTTGTTATCATCACCTCTCTCTTCAACTGGTCGCAATGAACTATTGTGATTACAGGAACAGGCACACTAATTACAGCAGGATACTCCCTTTACATATTCCTAATAACACAACGAGGCCATGTCCCCGCACACATTATCTCCATCGACCCCTCCCACACCCGGGAACACCTTTTAATTACTCTCCATCTCCTCCCTCTCCTTCTCCTGACTATAAAACCCGAACTAATTTGGGGCTGAATTACATAGACTAACAACTAGCCGCGTCCAAAACCAAATTAGCCGGGCCCCGAGAGAGGCCTGCTGGCAACGAAGACTGCTAATCCTCGTCCCCTCGGTTGAAATCCGAAGTTCACTCACAAGCTCCTAAAGGATAATAGCGCATCCACTGGTCTTAGGAACCAAAAACTCTTGGTGCAAATCCAAGTAGCAGCTATAAACCCCCATTCTCCTCTTTCTCTCATCTACTAAATGCCTTACGCCACAACTACCGCTAGATAAACACCCTAAATTTCTATAAGTGTTAAGCACAGCCCCTCAACCTCCTATAACTATTCTATCACGACAATAATTAAACACCCGGCCCCACAAATTATAAATACAAGACCCCACTATCGCCCCTTAAGACTTAATAAACCCCCCCAATAAAAACACACCCTTGACTATCAAGGATAGCCTGGATATTCGGAAACTTCCGAATACTCCGGCAGTGTGTTTTTTTTGCCGGCTATGCACACCACATTCCTATATTATCCCCCGATTGAAAAATATACACCACTAAGCTGCCCGTAGATATAGTTTAAAAAAACACTAGATTGTGATTCTAAAGATAGAAGTTAAAACCTCCTTATCCACCATAAACTTGCAACCCTACTAAGCTCCTAATACCATATACCTTAGTATGGCAATTTGTGCTCTTAGTGAAAATCCAAGTAGCAGCTATGCCCTTTACACATATTACTTTAACATCCGCCTTAATTATTACCCTTTTACTTTTATTGCACCCCCTACTCTCAGCCCTATCCCCCTCGCCCGAGAAATCAAACTGAGCCCTCATCCAAGTAAAAACAGCAATCAAACTCGCATTCCTTATAAGTCTCCTGCCCCTTCTCCTCTATGCATTCGAAGGAGCAGAGACAATTACCACTAACTGAGCCTGAATAAATATCCTCACCCTTGATATTAATATTAGCCTAAAATTTGACCTCTACTCAACAATCTTCATCCCCGTGGCTCTGTATGTGACATGATCAATTATAGAATTCGCATCCTGATATATACAAGAAGACCCCAACATAAACCGATTCTTTAAATATCTCCTAATTTTCTTAATCGCCATAATTATCCTAGTTACAGCTAATAATATATTTCAACTATTTGTCGGCTGAGAAGGAGTTGGCATTATATCATTCATCCTAATCGGATGGTGATATGCCCGAGCAGATGCAAACACTGCAGCCCTACAAGCAGTTCTCTATAATCGCGTAGGAGACATCGGACTAATTTTAGCAATAGCCTGAATGGCTACAAACTTAAATTCATGAGAAATACAGCAAATATTCTCAATATCTAAAACCCAAGACATCACCCTCCCCCTGCTCGGACTCATCCTTGCTGCCACAGGTAAATCCGCCCAATTTGGACTTCACCCCTGACTGCCCTCTGCCATAGAAGGGCCCACCCCAGTATCCGCCCTACTGCACTCAAGCACTATAGTTGTAGCAGGCATTTTTCTGTTAATTCGAATGAGCCCCATAATAATAAACGATCCGAATGCCCTCACCCTCTGCCTATGCCTAGGCGCCCTAACCACGCTCTTTACAGCAACCTGCGCACTTACTCAAAATGACATCAAAAAAATTATTGCTTTCTCTACATCCAGCCAGCTCGGCCTTATAATAGTCACAATTGGCCTCGGACAGCCCCAACTAGCCTTCCTTCACATCTGTACACACGCTTTCTTTAAAGCAATACTATTCTTATGCTCAGGATCTATTATCCACAATCTCAACAACGAACAAGACATTCGTAAGATAGGAGGCATACACCACCTCACCCCAACAACCTCTTCTTGTCTAACAATTGGAAGCCTAGCACTCACCGGCATGCCCTTCTTAGCAGGGTTTTTCTCTAAAGATGCCATCATTGAGGCCCTAAACACATCACACCTTAACACCTGAGCCCTCACCCTAACCCTTCTAGCCACCTCTTTCACCGCTGTCTACAGCCTTCGAATGGTATTTTTCGTATCCATAGGCCACCCCCGGTTCAATACCATCTCCCCCATTAATGAAAACAACCCTTCAATTATTAACCCTATTAAACGTCTGGCTTGAGGAAGCATCATTACTGGGCTCCTACTCACCTCAAACCTATTACCATCTAAAACAAGCATTATAACCATGCCCGCCCCCCTTAAACTTACTGCAATGCTAGTTACAGCCATAGGACTAATAACAGCCCTAGAGTTAGCAACTCTTACTAACAAACAATTTAAAATAGCGCCCCAAATACAAGCCCACCGCTTCTCCAATATATTAGGCTTCTTCCCAACACTCGTCCACCGACTCCCCCCGAAACACACCCTTCTACTAGGACAAATCATTGCCAGCCAAACAATAGATCAAACGTGACTTGAAAAAATAGGGCCAAAAGCCGCCACCGCCTTAAACCTGCCTCTAATTACCTCAACCAGCAACGCCCAACGGGGCATGCTAAAAACCTATTTAAGCTTATTCCTCCTCACACTTGCAATTACCATACTAGTACTTAATTAAACTGCTCGCAAGGCCCCCCGCCCTAGGCCCCGAACCACTTCTAACACAACAAACAAAGCTAAAAGCAATACTCAAACACCTACTACCAATATTCCGCCCCCCACCGAATATAGCCCCGCAACGCCCGCCATATCTCCCCGAAAAACAGAAAACTCAACAAGCTCATCTACCGTCACCCAAAAACCACTAAACCAGCACCCCCAAAAATATCCAACCCCCACCACAACAAGACCTAAAAACCCCACCACACTTAATAACACCGGGCGACTCCCAAGAGTCTCAGGGTAGGGCTCAGCTGCCAAAGCCGCAGAATAGGCAAACACAACCAGCATTCCCCCTAAATAAATCAAAAACAACACTAATGATAAGAAAGACGCTCCGCACCCGACCAACATCCCACATCCCATTCCCGACACAATAACCAAGCCCAATGCCGCAAAATAAGGAGAAGGATTTGAAACAACTGCTACCAGCCCACCGACTAAACCAAATATAAAAGTATACACAACATAAGCCATAATTCCTGCCTGGACTTTAACCAAGACCAATGACTTGAAAAACCACCGTTGTTTTCAACTACAAGAACACCTAATGGCCAGCCTACGAAAAACACACCCACTTCTAAAAATTGCAAATGAAGCCCTAGTGGACCTCCCCACTCCCTCCAACATCTCAATCTGATGAAACTTCGGCTCCCTCTTAGGCCTTTGCCTAATTACCCAAATTATCACAGGCCTCTTTCTAGCCATGCACTACACTCCCGACATTATATCAGCTTTTTCATCCATCACACACATCTGTCGGGATGTCAACTTTGGATGATTAGTCCGAAATGTACACGCCAATGGTGCCTCCTTCTTCTTCATCTGCATTTACCTCCACATCGGACGAGGCCTGTACTATGGGTCCTACCTGTATAAAGAAACATGAAATATTGGAGTTATTCTGCTACTATTAGTTATAATAACTGCCTTCGTGGGCTACGTCCTGCCCTGGGGACAAATATCATTCTGAGGCGCAACAGTGATTACCAACCTCCTCTCCGCCATCCCTTATGTAGGAAACTCCTTAGTCCAATGAATCTGAGGGGGCTTCTCCGTAGACAACGCAACCCTTACCCGATTCTTCGCATTCCACTTCCTCCTGCCATTCATTATTGCAGCTGCAACAGTCCTCCACCTACTATTCCTCCACGAAACAGGCTCCAACAACCCAACAGGCTTAAGCTCGAACACCGACAAAATCCCATTCCACCCATACTTCTCATACAAGGATCTCCTAGGATTTGCCATTCTCCTTCTAACCCTTATTTCCCTGGCGTTATTCTCACCCAACTACCTAGGCGATCCAGATAATTTTGCCCCTGCCAATCCCCTCGTAACACCCCCACACATTAAGCCCGAATGATACTTCTTATTTGCCTACGCCATCCTCCGATCAATCCCTAACAAACTAGGGGGAGTATTAGCCTTACTAGCATCAATCCTTGTACTTATAATTGTCCCCCTCCTTCATACATCCAACCAACGAAGCCTCACCTTCCGCCCCCTTTCCCAACTGACCTTTTGACTTCTAATTGCAAACGTGGCCATCCTTACATGAGTCGGAGGCATACCCGTTGAACACCCTTATATTATTATTGGACAAGTAGCATCTTTCCTCTACTTCTTTATCTTCCTAATATTAATCCCAACAACAGGATGACTAGAAAACAAGCTTCTAAAACTATACTGCACTAGTAGCTCAACGCCAGAGCACCGGCCTTGTAAGCCGGCCGCCGGGGGTTTAAATCCCCCCTACTGCTATTCAAAGAAGGGAGATTTTAACTCCCACCCTTAGCTCCCAAAGCTAAAATTCTGAATTAAACTATTCCTTGTACGAATAGTACATATATGTATTATCCCCATATATAGATATATACCATAATATATAATGCTTTAGGAGACATACTATGTATTATCACCATTTCTCGAATTTAACCATTCATACATCAACAGCAAGATAAGATTCAACACAAGACATATAATGAATATCTAACACCTAATGAAAACTCACAGATATTTCCCAAGTAAATCTCCCCATATATAAATAAGACCTAACATAAATTTAATTTAACCATATATACCAGGATTCAACATACTATCAAGATAACAAGTCGATGCAGATAAGGAAGACATTCGAGTCAAGCGTTGGAACTATGTTTCTTGAAGGTGAGGGACAATAATTGTGGGGGTTTCACCTAGTGAACTATTCCTGGCATTTGGTTCCTATTTCAGGGCCATTAATTGATATTATTCCCCATTCTTTCCTTAAAACGGGCATAAGTTGTTGGTGGAGTTCATACTCCTAGTCACTCCACATGCCGAGCGTTCTTTCTAATGGACTAGGTTATTTTTTTCTATTTCCTTTCACTTGGCATTTCAGAGTGCAGCGCTAAGGCTTGTTGACAAGGGAGATCATTTTTCTTGCTTACAAATAATAGATGTTAATGTTGGAAAGACTTTTTTAAGATAAATTGCATAACTGATATCAAGAGCATATATAGTAATTGTTTCTCCTAACATAACTGATATATCCCCCCTTGGCTTTTGCGCGTAAACCCCCCCTACCCCCCCATACTCGTAAGCTATTATTTATTCCTGAAACCCCCCCGGAAACAGGAGAACCTCGAGTTGGGTATTTGGTCGCCCTAAAATGCATTATTTATAATATTAAAATAATGTATTTT